GCCCGGCACTCAATTAACATTAAGAACCTTTCATACCGGCGGAGTATTTACAGGGGGTACTGCAGAACATGTACGAGCCCCCTCTAATGGAAAAATAAAATTCAATGAGGATTTGGTTCATCCGACACGTACACGTCATGGGCATCCTGCTTTTGTATGTTCTATAGATTTGTATGTAACTATTGAAAGTGAGGATATTCTACATAATGTGAATATTCCACCCAAAAGTTTTCTTTTAGTTCAAAATGATCAATATGTAGAATCAGAACAAGTGATTGCTGAGATTCGCGCAGGAACATCCACTTTGAATTTTAAAGAGAAGGTTCGAAAACATATTTATTCTGATTCAGAGGGAGAAATGCACTGGAATACCGACGTGTATCATGCACCTGAATTTACATATGGAAATGTTCATCTCTTACCAAAAACAAGTCATTTATGGATATTATTAGGAGAGCCGCGCAGATCTGATCTAGTCTCCCTTTCGATCCACAAGGATCAAGATCAAACGAACGCTCGTTCTTTTTCTGTCAAGAAAAGATCTATTTCTAACCTCTCGGTAACTAATGATCAAGTGAAACACAAATTCTTTAGTTCGGATTTTTCTGGTAAAAAAGAAGAAGAACGCCCTGATTATTCAGAACTTAATCGAATTGTTCGTTGTAATCTCAGATATCCGACCATTCTATACGCCGATTATGATTTATTGGCAAAGAGACGAAGAAAAAGATTCATTATTCCACTCCAATCGATTCAAGAACGTGAGAACGAACTAATGCCCCTTTCGGGCATCTCGATCGAAATACCCATAAATGGTATTTTTCGTAGAAATAGTATTCTTGCTTTTTTCGATGATCCTCGATACAGAAGAAAGAGTTCGGGAATTACTAAATACGGCACTATAGAAGTCTATCCAATCGCCAAAAAAGAGTATTTAATTGAGTATCGAGGAGTCAAGGAATTTAAGCCAAAATACCAAATAAAAGTGGATCGGTTCTTTTTCATTCCCGAGGAAGTGCATATCTTACCTGGATCTTCTTCCATAATGGTACGGAACAATAGTATTATTGGGATAGATACACAAATAGCTTTAACTACAAGAAGCCGAGTAGGCGGATTGGTTCGAGTGGAGATAAAAAAAAAAAGAATTGAACTAAAAATATTTTCTGGAGATATCCATTTTCCTGGAGAGACAGATAAGATATCTCGACATAGTGGTGTCTTGATACCACCAGGAACGGGAAAGACAAATTCGAAAGAATCCAAAAAAGGGAAAAACTGGATCTATGTCCAACGGATCACACCTACCAAGAAAAAGTATTTTGTTTTGGTTCGACCTGTAGTCACATATGAAATAACAGACGGTATAAATTTAGTAAGACTTTTCCCCCCGGATCTGTTGCAGGAAATGGATAATGTGCAACTTCGAGTTGTCAATTATTTCCTTTATGGAAATGGCAAACCAATTCGGGAAATTTATAACACAAGTATTCAATTAGTTAGGACTTGTTTAGTATTAAATTGTACCCAAGACAAAAAAAGTTCTTATATCGAAGAGACCCGTACTTCCTTTGTTGAAATAGGGATAAATGGTTTGATTCGAGATTTTATAAAAATAGACTTAGTGAAATCCCCTATTTCGTATACCGCAAAAAGGAATGATCCTTCGGGTTCAGGATTTATCTCTGAGAATGGATCAGATTGCACCAATATCAATCCGTTTTCTTCCAGTTTTTTCTACTATTCCAACGCAAGGATTAAAGAATCCCTTAATAAAAACCAAGGAACTATTCATACATTGTTGAATAGAAATAAGGAATACCAATCTTTGATAATTTTGTCATCTTCCAATTGTTTTCGAATGGGCCCATTCAACGATGTAAAATATCACAATGTGATAAAAGAATCAATTAAAAAAGATCCCCCAATTCCAATTAGGAATTTCTTGGGCCCTTTAGGAATAGCCCTTCAAACTGCGAATTTTTATTCATTTTCCCATTTAATAACTTATAATCAGATCTTGGTAATTAACTATTTGCAACTTGACAACTTAAAACAGACCTTTCAAGTAATTAAATATTTTTTAATGGATGAAATTGATAAAATTTATAATTCTGATTCGTGCAGTAACATTATTTTGAATCCATTCAATTTAAATTGGTATTTTCTTCAGCACAATTATTGTGAAGGGATGTCTACAATAATGAGTCTTGGGCAGTTTATTTGTGAAAATATATGTATAGCCAAAAACGGACCACACCTCAAATCGGGTCAAGTTCTAATTGTTAAAATGGATTCTGTAGTAATACGATCCGCTAAGCCTTATTTGGCCACCCCAGGAGCAACGGTTCATGGCCATTATGGGGAAATCCTTTACGAAGGAGATACATTAGTTACATTTATATATGAAAAATCGCGATCTGGTGATATAACGCAGGGCCTTCCAAAAGTGGAACAGGTATTAGAAGTGCGTTCGATTGATTCAATATCGATGAATCTC